TGATTCATCTCTTAGTTATAAAAATTTGCTTATCATGCCCAACCTAGATATTGTGAGGTACCATACCATAATAAGGTCTTTGACCCTTGGAGGGTCAAAATGTGGAAATGAGGTGATTCAGATTCATCGCAGCTCCCCATAAAGAATTTAAATGTTTGAATTGGGGGTTCATAATGTAGGACTTATCTGATCTTATCAATTGTTCTTATAAATTTTGTTATAAATTTTTTTTTTTTTTTTTTTTCGAAGAAATCGTGAATCTTTCTTAGTATTAAAGATCTCATCGAAAACTTACAGCAGCTTGCCAAACAAGGGCTAAGAGAAAAAAGAGTACGGGTATGACTGGCATAACATCTACGATTGGATTCAAAAAGGCATAAGTCTCGGGCAATTTGGCGAATAAAAAGCTACTCGAATGAAGGGCCGAATTAAGACAGATAGAGATTAAACTTAAGATATTAAGCATACCAAACATTTCGTTTTTAGAGATAATTTCATTTTTATCGTGATATAAGGGAAAAATAAAGAAAGAAGAGAAGGTTTGCCAAAAATCTTCCTTTTTCTTGGAACTCCCCCAATCAAAAATCCTTCAATCAGAATAGAAGGAATCATACTTTCATACAATATCTTAATTGAATTATATGTAATGATCAATGAATTCATTTCGATTCTACATCTACACATTCTACACATGACGAATCTTAGCAACGCCTATTCTATAGATATTGGATTTAGGCTGAAATTGACGAACAGCCAATACCTATGTTAGTGTTTATTTGTGTCCAATATAAATCTAAATGGGGCGTGGCCAAGCGGTAAGGCACCGGGTTTTGGTCCCGTTATTCGGAGGTTCGAATCCTTCCGTCCCAGACTGATTCTCTCATAGAAAAGATGAGGTACTTTTAGCCATCTTCCCTAATCCCCTAATAAAAGTCAGTGGGATATTGGATACAATGTGATTCCATTTTTTTTTTTTTCTTTCAGATTTCGAATCATTGTTTTATGAATTATATACTCCTTATTGATTGACTTTCTCACAAACGTATCGATTCACATTCTTACAAGCGCAATCGAGTGTCAATGACACGTGTATAATGTATAAAAAAAAAAGATAAATAGAATATATCTATTTACTTTTTATAGAAAGTATGGAAAGAAAAATGAAAGTCTCATTCATATGATATAGGATCATGTTAAATCCTTGCTGAGACTTCTCCAGATAAAATAAAAAAAATACCTATCCTTCCATTTATATATATATATATAAGCATATATATAAGCATATATCATAATCATATATATAAGCTTATATATAAGATAAGGAAGGTGTGGACTGCTGGGTAGCAATTAAGCCAATGATTATTCATGATTCCATATTGAATCAATTCCATACCGGGCATACCGGTTCAAAATTAGAGGAATGTTATGGTAAAACTTCGTTTGAAACGATGTGGTAGAAAGCAACGTGCGACTTGAAGGACATGGTCGGTTGTGGATGCAGGAATCCACCATTTTATATATCTGTGAAGATGCTCTTGGCTCGACATAGTTTGTTCTGTTACACTAGGAAACCCATTTTTTTGGTTGTAAATAGTACATGATGGAGCTCGAGTATAAAGTATTGATTCATTTATCAGGGGAAGAGTCTAGGGTTAGTACCAATCAATAGGTTGGAAAAACTTCGTAACGTAAGTATATCTTCGATATAGAAATCGAAAGGGTCAAATTTGAAAGGGGTTCAAACCAAAAAGTCAAATAGTTCGGAATTGGTAAAAATATTTGACCAAAATTGTATCGTAGGGGAATCAATCATTCGTACGATTCTTTCAATAGAAAGAAATAATAAAAGGTATGTTGCTGCCATTTTGAAACGATTAAGAATCGCCGAAGTAATGTCTAAACCCAATGATTCAAAGCAAGGATAACGGATACCGGAACAAGTAAACGCCATTTTTCAACTGTTTCAACAACTCGAACTAGATTAGAATGTGGAAATAGATTCTAGGTGAGACAAATAAAAAAAAAATGGGTTAGAGACGGCTCAATAAATGTTTAAGGATTTCCCCTCTAGGCCTTTGATAATTACCTAACTTGAGTTATGAGTACGAATGATATTTTTCTTCTCAGGAGAGAAGAACAAAAAACGACTCCAATTTATAGTTATAGTCTAATTCAAAATTTTTTGGATACATTTGCCACTATATACATAATACATAAATTCGAATCATTCTTTCTTGAGCCGTATGAGGAGAAAACCTCCTATACGTTTCTAGGGGGGGGGGGTTCTTCATATACATCTATCCCAATGAGTCATCTATCGAATCGTTGCAATTGATGTTCGATCCCGAAGAGAGGGAAGAGATCTTCGTAAAGTAGGTTTTTACGATCCGATAAAGAATCAAACTTATTTAAATGTTCCTGCTATTCTATATTTCCTTGAAAGGGGCGCTCAACCTACAGGAACTGTTCACGATATTTCAAAGAAGACGGAGGTCTTTAAAGAACTTCGAGTTAATCAAACAAAGTCCAATTAATGGAATCAAAAAGGGGTGCCTAGCATCTGGCTTTATGTAATTGTTTCTCCACTGATCCCTTTTTTTCTTGCTCTATTCACCATTGCTATAGAACGAAAAAAAAAGATCCTATTTATATTGAATTGATTTATAATTGATATAAGACAGATAGAAAAAAATCTCGAGTGAATAGATTAAATTACTGGATCTACGAAATGCCGGGATTACCATCAATAGGGCACTTTTTGTTATTGGATGTACTCCACTAACAAACAAAGGGGGCAATCCCGCTTATTGTATCTGTATCTATATTCAAAAAAATTCAAAAAATTCCATATTTATTCCTACTTCTTCCTTAACTTATTCCCCCGTTTACACTTCATTTCTTATCTATGTAGCGCCAATCCAACACAAGTGCTTTACTTAATTATTTAGGTTTGATGGTTTGATCAATTTGAGATTTTTTTGTTTTATCAATATTCAATTCATATTGACAATGTTGTATCGAACAAATATAATTCGATCGTGGAGAAATAAATAGATTTCTCCACGGTCCATAAGTTTGTTTATTTACTTCATTTAAATGATGAGTTCACCAAATTCACTGCGATACAAGAATAAAAGTTTATATATATATATATATATATTATATAATATATTATTATTATATTTATATTAGAATTCTATTATTTTATATTCTATTTTATATATTTATATTTATATATATATTATATATTTTTTATTTAGATTTATATTTTATTATTATATATTAATATAATATTTAATATAAATATAATATTATTAATAATATTATTATTTTATTTATATTTATTTTTTATTCCGATCATATCTACAATCTTATCCGGGTTGCTAACTCAATGGTAGAGTACTCGGCTTTTAAGTGCGACTATGGTCTTTTACACATTTGGATGAAGCAACGAATTCGTCCATACCATTGGTAGAGTTTGTAAGACCACGACTGATCCAAAACGGGAATGAATGGAAAAAATAGCATGTCGTATTAATGGGGAACTCAGAGAATACTTCGAATACTTCATCCTTACCGGATGGGCAAAAAATCTTGTCTTTGCTTCTTTTCTTGGAACGGGACTAAAAAAATTAACCCTTGGGTCAAGTGAATAAATGGATAGAGCTCCATGGCTCCAATTATAGGGAAAGAAAAAGCAACGAGCTTTTTTTTTATTAAAATTAAAATTTAATTAATATGAATTTGAATAATTTCCCGATCTAATTAGACGTTAAAAATATATATTAGTACCTGATGCGGGAAAAGGTTCCCCTGCGAGTGGATGATGCATTCCCTTTTTTATGAATCCTAATTATTAACTCTATTACGGAGTGAGTAAAGACGAATGTGTAGAAGAAACCGTATACTGACAAAAAGCTAATTTTTTCCAAAGTCAAAAGAGCGATCGGGTTGCAAAAATAAATGATTTCTTGTCATCCTTTTGTGAACTATAACATGGAATTCGAACGAAAAAAAAATGGGATGGAAAAAGAGAGTATCTGTTGATTGGTCTTCTTGTCTCCGGGGTATCCATTGTTTTTTTTTTCTTACTATATACCTTGTTTTGACTGTATCGCACTATGTATTGTATCATTTGATAACCCAAGAAATCCCCCATTCCTTTGGTTCAAGTAGAATTTCAAATTAAATGGAGGAATTACAAGGATATTTAGAAATGGATAGATCTCCACAAAAACACTTCCTATATCCACTTCTCTTTCAGGAGTCTATCTACGTACTTGCTTATAATCATGGTTTAAATGGATCGACTGTTTACGAATCGATGGAAAATTTAGGTTATGACAATAAATTTAGTTCACTAATTGTGAAACGTTTAATTATTCGAATGCATCAACAGAACCCTTTTAATTTTTTTATTTCGGGTAACGATTTTCACCAAAATCGATTCGTTAGGAAAAGCAAGAATTTGGATTCTCAAATCATATCAGAAGCTTTTGCAGTCATTATGGAAATTCCACTCTCCCTGCAATTAGTATCTTGCCTGGAAGAAAAAGAAGTAGCAAAATCTCATAATTTACGATCTATTCATTCAATATTTCCCTTTTTCGAGGACAAATTATCACATTTAAATCATGTGTTAGATATCTTAATACCCCACCCTATCCATCTGGAAATCTTGGTTCAAACCCTTAACTGCTGGATACAAGATGCTCCCTCTTTGCATTTATTGAGATTTTTTATCCACGAGTATCGTAATTCGAATAGTCTCGTTAGTTCAAAGAAATCCATTCCTTTTTTTTTTTTCTCAAAAGAGAATCAAAGATTATTCTTGTTTCTATATAATTCTCATGTATATGAATGCGAATCCATATTCGTTTTTCTCGGTAAACAAGCCTCTCGTTTACGATCAACATCCTCTGGAGCCTTTCTTGAGCGAACATATTTCTATGGAAAAATAGAGCATTTTTTAGTAGTGCTTTGTAATCATTTTCAGAAGA